ATTTCCGATACAAGGATTCAATTAGTTCGGACTTGTTTAGTCTTGAATTGGGATCAAGACAAAAAAAGTTCGTCTATTGAAGAGGCCCTCGCTTCCTTTGTTGAAGTAAGTACAAATGGTTTGATTGAGTATTTCCTCAGAATTGACTTAGTGAAATCTCATACTTCGTATATAAGAAAAAGGAAGGACCCATCCGGCTCAGGATTGATCTCGGATAATGAATCGGATCGGATCAATATAAATCCATTTTATTCTATTCATTCCAAGGCAAAAATTCAACAATCACTTAGTCAAAATCACGGAACTATTCGTATGTTGTTGAATAGAAATAAGGAGTGCCAATCTTTGATAATTTTGTCATCATCTAATTGTTTTCAAACGAGATCATTCAACAACGTAAAATATCACAATGAGATAAAAAAAGGAATTAATAAATTTAAAAAAGATCCTATAATTCCAATTCAGAATTCGTTAGGCCCTTTAGGCATAGCCCTTCCAATTTCAAATTTTTATTCATTTTACCGTTTAATAACTCATAATCAGATCTCAATAACTAAAAATTTAAAAAATTTGCAACTTGACAAATTAAAGGAAACTTTTCAAGTAATTAAATATTATTTAATGGACGAAAACGAAAAAATTTATAAACCCGATCTATACAATAACATCGTTTTAAACCCATTCCATTTGAATTGGTATTTTCTCAATCATAATTCTTGTGAAAAAACGTTTACAATAATTAGTCTTGGGCAATTTATTTGTGAAAATATCTGTATAGCTCAAACGAAAAATGGACCACACCTAAAACTAAAATCGGGTCAAGTTCTAACTGTTCAAATGGATTCTGTAATAATCAGATCGGCTAACCCTTATTTGGCGACTCCTGGAGCAACTATTCATGGCCATTATGGAGAAATCCTTTTTGAAGGAGATATATTGGTTACATTTATATATGAAAAATCGAGATCCGGTGATATAACACAGGGTCTTCCAAAAGTGGAACAGATATTAGAAGTACGTTCAATTGATTCAATATCGATGAACCTAGAAAAGAGAATTGATGCTTGGAACGAGTGTATAACAAGAATTCTCGGCATTCCTTGGGGATTCTTGATTGGTGCTGAGCTAACTATAGCGCAAAGTCGTATTTCTTTGGTTAATAAAATACAAAAGGTTTATCGATCCCAGGGAGTACACATCCATAATAGACATATAGAAATTATTGTGCGTCAAATAACATCAAAAGTCTTGGTTTCAGAAGATGGAATGTCTAATGTATTTTTGCCTGGCGAACTAATTGGATTATTGCGGGCCGAACGAACAGGGCGCGCCTTGGAAGAAGCTATTTGTTACCGAGCTCTATTATTGGGAATAACAAAAACATCTCTGAATACTCAAAGTTTCATATCCGAAGCGAGTTTTCAAGAAACTGCCAGAGTTTTAGCAAAAGCCGCTCTTCGGGGTCGTATCGATTGGTTGAAAGGTCTGAAAGAGAATGTTGTTTTAGGGGGAATGATACCCGTTGGTACCGGATTCAAAAGAATAATGCACCGTTCACGGTCAAGGCAACATAACAAGATTACCTTGGAAAAACAAAATAATTTTTTCGAGGTAGAAATTCGAAATATTTTGTTCCATCACAGAAAATTATTTGATTTTTTCATTTCAAAGAATTTATGTGATACATCAGAAATCTAGTATTTAATGATTCCTAAAAGCAGATTAGATTCATCCCTTTAAATGCAGTCATTTGATTTGGTAATTTGGTAATAAAGTATAATAAAAATAATAAATAATAATAATAAATAGAAGACAAATGAATGGCCTGATTATGTATTAACGGCCAATCTTCGATAAAAGAGAAGGTTCCATCGGAACAATTTTTTATTTCTATTTCAGAATACCAGGTCTCTTTTTTTTTTCAATTTTTTTTTTTTTAAGTGTGGGGATAAATGACAAAAAGATATTGGAACATAACTTTTGAAGAGATGATGGAAGCAGGAGTTCATTTTGGCCATGGTACGAGGAAATGGAATCCTCGAATGGCCCCTTATATATCCGCAAAGCGTAAGGGTATTCATATTATAAATCTTACTCGAACTGCTCGTTTTTTATCAGAAGCTTGTGATTTGGTTTTTGATGCTGCAAGCAGAGGAAAACAATTCTTAATTGTTGGTACAAAAAAAAAAGCAGCCGATTTAGTAAAAGGGGCTGCACTAAGAGCTCGATGTCATTATGTTAATAAAAAATGGCTCGGCGGTATGTTAACGAATTGGCATACTACAGAAACGAGACTTCGTAAGTTCAGGGACTTGAGAACGGAGCAAAGGACAGGTAAACTCAACAGTCTTCCAAAAAGAGATGCCGCTATGTTGAAGAGACAATTATCTCACTTGGAAACATATCTGGGCGGGATTAAATATATGTCGAGGTTACCCGATATTGTAATAATCGTTGATCAGCAAGAAGAATATAAGGCTCTTCGAGAATGTATGACTTTGGGAATTCCAACGATTTGTTTAATCGATACAAATTGTGACCCGGATCTCGCAGATATTTCGATTCCAGCTAATGATGATGCTATAGCTTCAATCCGATTAATTCTTAACAAATTAGTATTTGCAATTTGTGAGGGTCATTCTAGCTATATACGAAATTATTGATTAATAATAAGATAAAGAAATTGTTTGATTTGGTTGGGGGGATTCATAGATTTTTGGAATCGTTTATTATACAATTAGAAAATTGTGTAAAAAGATAAACAAAACAAACAGAAATATTATGTGATTAGAGTAGGTATTCAAAATCGAAAATGAAAGTAGATTAAGTAAAAAAGGAAATGGTTGAATCAAAATAATTCCCTTTCAAGTTATATTTTTTTCTTTTAGAGGGCCGGGCAATATGAATGTTCTATTATGTTCCATCAACACATTAAACGGATTGTACGATATATCGGCTGTGGAAGTAGGTCAACATCTCTATTGGCAAATAGGAGATTTCCAAGTGCATGCCCAAGTACTTATTACCTCTTGGGTTGTAATGGCTATCTTATTAGTTTCTACCATTCTAGTTGTTCGAAATCCGCAAACTATTCCCACTTCCGGTCAGAATTTCTTTGAATATGTCCTTGAATTCATTCGAGACGTGAGCAAAACTCAGATTGGAGAAGAATATGGTCCGTGGGTTCCATTTATTGGAACTCTGTTTCTATTTATTTTTGTTTCGAATTGGTCAGGGGCTCTTTTGCCTTGGAAAATTATAAAGTTACCTCATGGAGAGTTAGCAGCACCCACAAATGATATAAATACTACTGTTGCACTAGCTTTACTTACGTCAGTAGCATATTTCTATGCGGGTATTTCAAAAAAAGGATTGGCTTATTTTGGTAAATACATCCAACCAACTCCAATCCTTTTACCGATTAACATCTTAGAAGATTTCACAAAACCCTTATCACTTAGTTTTCGACTTTTCGGAAATATATTAGCTGATGAATTAGTAGTTGTTGTTCTTGTTTCGTTAGTACCTTTAGTAGTTCCTATACCTGTTATGTTCCTGGGATTATTTACAAGCGGTATTCAAGCTCTTATTTTTGCTACTTTAGCTGCGGCTTATATAGGTGAATCCATGGAAGGTCATCATTGAATAGTTATCAAAATAGTCTTTTTTTTAGTTTAGCCCGCCACAAAGTATGTGCGGCTCACTCACGATAATCTACTTAGGGAACATATCCAAAAAAAAAAAGAAAATTTTTAATAATAATAAAAGGATTATCCACCCCCTCAAAAAAAGAAAGATGCAATAAGAATAAAGTTTAAATAAATAAAGTATACGATTTAGTGTAATATAATAATAAAATAATAATAAAATCGAAAAAATTACCAGGGAATTGTAGTAAAAATAGGAAAGAAATCTATCTAAAAGATCTTTTTCCTATTTTTCCTAAAAATACTCTTTGTTTTTGTTTGACCTATTTGTATTTTACTCCAATGAAGATTCTTTTTTTTTCATTCAATTCGAACATATAGTTTTATTCGGTTATTTAATATTATTATTAGATTCGAAAAAATATTCATTCTTAGAGTATTAGATTTGAATAGATTAGTATAATCTAATCGCTATAAGACAACTCTTTCTTTTTTTGGAGGTTTCAAAGAATGATTCTCGAATACGATTGAATCTAAGACACAACCAATTGGTTTACGGTATGGAAGAAACACATGTATATGTCATATTAGATATTCACTAGTTATATATGACTATAGATCTAAATTTGTCCTGGTACTACTCTCAATTTATATGCGGATGCGAAAAAGGAAGCTCTTCTGTTTCATCTGTTGTAATTGTGAATTGAATATTGAATGACTAAAAAAATTAAATCAAGAAAAAGAAAGAATGGATTTAAGATAAGAACAAAATTTGTATGTATTCACAAAAAACGACATGGGTAGAAACAAAAAAAATATCGAAGTAATTCGAATAGTTCAATAAAGATTATTATTTCAGTTTGAAATTTTGAATTAAACTTCGACTAGAAAAAGATAAATATTAAGAATAAAATAATTAAGTCATAATTTCTTGGTTGATTATATCATTAACTATTTCTTTTCTTTATTTTATTTGGGATAGGAGGAACTTCTCATGAATCCACTGATTTCTGCCGCTTCTGTTATTGCTGCTGGGTTGGCCGTTGGGCTTGCTTCTATTGGACCTGGAGTTGGTCAAGGCACAGCTGCAGGACAAGCTGTAGAAGGGATTGCGCGACAACCGGAAGCAGAGGGAAAAATCCGGGGTACTTTATTACTTAGTCTGGCTTTTATGGAAGCTTTAACTATTTATGGGCTGGTTGTAGCATTAGCTCTTTTATTTGCGAACCCCTTTGTTTAATCTTAAACAAAACAAGAACACAAGGGAAGGACGGATTTAAGGGTGAGGGATTAATATAAGGATTCGCCTTCTTACTTCCCCTTTTTAGTTCAAAGAAACCCCCCCCCTTTTTT